AATTCCTTAAGTTAAGAAAGAAAAAAGAATAAAAATACGGATACATAACATAAAAAAAAGAATAAATAAGATGAGATTCGCCCTCCTCCTACATATTTAATTTCTTCTCCTATACAAAAACTAACAAGACCCACTCCATTGGTAATTCCATCAATGACACCTTTATCAAAAAACTCCGTTAGTTCGGTTAATCCTCTTATACCGAGAGTAAAGACCCTAGTATAGAAAATATCTATATAACCGCGATTATATGACCAACTGTATATCTTTTTTTTTACTTTATCAAAAAATGCCTTTTTCGGACTTTCCTTGTAAAAGGAATTTTGTAAATCCAAATTCTGAAAAAAAGAATAAGCGGATCCATAGAAGATATATGCGATGAATAAACCGAAGATAGCTAGACTTACAGAAGAAATTGCATTAGTAATAAATTCATATGAATTTATAGAAGAATTAGAACTTTCCTGGGTAAAGTTTATTGAGGGAGTTAACCACTTTGATAATATGGTTAACCCCGCTATTCCATTATCCGTCGCTCCATTATCAAAAGAGATTCCTATGAATCCAATGAAGAAAGTAAAAAGCAGTAATATAAGAAGAGGAAATAACATAGTATTTCCCGTTTCATGTGGATAGGCAAAAGTTTTTTTAGCCCCAAAGGACGTACTAAAGCATCCTATCCTATTTGTTGTATTACCTTGAATTTTTGGTATATTTTGTGAAAAAAAAGAAACTCCACTCTTTGTTGTTGATAAAACGAAATCCCCATTCACTCCTTTGGGTATCCTTTTTCCCCATAAGGATATTGAATACAAGGGACCCTCTTTAGTGCTACTATAATTTTGAAAATGAACGCGCAAATACCCATCAAATGTAAGTAAATATATCCGAAACATATAAAAGGCAGTTAATCCTGCAGTAAAGGAAGCTATTATTCCAAAAAAGGGCGAATACAACCAACTATTACTAAGGATCTCATCTTTGGACCAAAAGCAAGCAAGAGGTGGAATACCACAAAGAGAAAGTGTACCCCATAAAAAAGTGGATCTTGTAATTGGAATATATTTTCTTAAACCCCCCATAAGAACCATATTCTGACTTTTATCTGGTGAATATCCAACAAGAGGTTCCATTGAATGAATAATGGATCCGGATCCCAAGAACAATAAAGCTTTTGAATAAGCATGAGTGATCAAATGAAATAAAGCAGCTTGATAAGAACCTATACCTAGAGCTAACATCATATAACCCAATTGAGACATTGTAGAATAGGCTAAACTTCTTTTAATATCTCTCTGAGCAAGAGCTAAAGTAGCTCCTAAGAAGAGTGTTATTGTACCTACTAAAGAAATTAAACTCATTATCAAAGGTAGAGATATGAAAAGAGGAAGAAGTCGAGCTAGAAGAAAAATACCCGCAGCAACCATAGTTGCTGCGTGTATAAGAGCCGAAATGGGAGTGGGTCCTTCCATAGCATCGGGTAACCATACGTGAAGAGGGAATTGTGCGGATTTCGCAACTGCACCAAGGAATAATAAAAAAGCACACAAAGTAGTAAGTAAAGAGTTAATTCCATTATTAGGAATCCAGTTATTAGCTATTTTGAACAAATCCCTAAACTCTAAACTACCCGTTATCCAAAAAAAACCTAAAATTCCTAATAATAGACCAAAATCCCCTACACGATTAGTTACAAAAGCTTTTTGACAAGCACTCGCTGCGATTGGTCGTGTAAACCAAAAGCCTATCAATAAATAGGAACACATTCCTACGAGTTCCCAAAAAAAATAAATTTGTATCAAATTGGAGCTAGTAACCAATCCCAGCATGGAAGTATTGAAAAAACTTATATAAACAAAAAATCTCAAATACCCTTCATCGTGAGACATATAACCGTCACTATAAATAAGAACCAGGATTCCTACAGTAGTAATTAGTATTAACATAATAGAAGTAAGCGGGTCAATCAAGTATCCAAATTCTAAAGAAAAATCATTATTCACGGTCCAAGACCATAGATATTGATAGATAGAACTTCCATTTATTTGTTGAATAGACAGTTGAACTGAGAATACCATAGCTATACTTAAGAGTAAAACACTAGGAAAAGCCCATATGCGACGAAGATTTTTTGTTGCTGTCGGAATAAAAAAAAGGCCAAATCCCATTGACATAATAACTGGAAGTGGGAGAAGAGGGATTACCCATGCATATTGATATGTATGTTCCATAAGAAAAGAAGTTGAAATTTTTACTTGAAATTTTTACTTTAATTTTTCTATAAAATAAAATTGTTTCCGATTCACCAAACCAATTCTTATCTCTTTCTGAAGGAATAAATAAAAAGAATAAGAAAAAAAAACTGGAATTCTTAATTTTTCCAAAATTTATTTCATTGAGATAATCAAAAATTAAGAATGGGTTGAATTGGTTAAATTCAAAAAGTTAATCAAATAAGTTCGTTACCTAGTTATTACCTAAATAAGGATATTTATTAAAATAAAAAAAAAGTGGAATCTTTTTACTTTCTATTCATTTTTAGATTTCTTTAAAACAAAGATGAAGCAGCTGTCTTGTTTCGTAACTGATTGATTGAATTCCAATGAAAAGAAAACCCATGTTTCTAAAAAATTCTCAAATAGTTCTTACTTAAATATAGAACTCAAATCCTAATGACTATAATTACCTAAGTTTTAGAATGTCTTGTTTAAGAGACTCAGTATTTTTTGTTTTGATGGGTATTCCATTATGGAATACCATTCTGAACTTAATTAACTATTTGGATTTTCCCTTCTTTTTATCCACCGGTCTTATACAGGGGATACGCTTCCGTACCGTATATCTATATATGGAGTATACTTGATATATAAATATCTATAAATAGATTTAAAGGGGAAACCTTTCTATATATTCTATATTATTAGAACAAAGTATAAAATATATACGGAAAAAAATTTTAAAAATTCTTGTCTTATCCGCATTAGACAAAATTAAGTAAAAAATAATTCAGAATTTCAGTATCTTTCAGTATCTAAGTATAAATACTAAGAAAAAGAAGAAAGAAGGATTGATTTGCCGGAATAGATGTCTTTCACATACAACTAGAAAAAACTAATTTCCTTTTTGAATGGCAGTTCCAAAAAAACGTACTTCAATGTCAAAAAAGCGTATTCGTAAAAATATTTGGAAGAAAAAAACTTATTTTTCCATAGTACACTCTTATTCTTTAGCAAAATCAAGATCATTTTCCAGCGGGAATGAACATCCAAAACCGAAGGGTTTTTCGGGGCAACAACAACAAACAAACAAATAATAAGGTTTTGGAATAATCTAAATTGACCTATCAAAAAATTATTCCAATTACTTAAATATGAATAATTTGGATTAATTAATTAATGTACTTTTATGTGTCGAATTACTCGGTACAATATTCTTAGAACAAATCCCTTTGATATATAGAATAAAAGTTTTGGTATACTGTGTGCTAAGTATTCTTTTCCTATCAATGATCAATGAATTTTTCATAATAGAATTCTCATATTTTCATAATAAAATATGAGAATTCTATTATGAAAAGTGGAGTATTCTTGCAATAGGACTTACCACTTCCATTTTCTCCAAAATCATTGGTTTAAGGTTAGTAAAGTAAATACTATTAATACGAGCATAAAGACTTTCATTCTATAAATTTTTCCTTTTATTGAATATTGAAAGAATTTTCAAAATTTAAGGGAGAAACTAATTAGAAAAAAAGTAGTTCCAACTCTTTCAAGGAGCCTTTCTATTAGGCACAGCAAGAGTTTATTGTAAAAAAAATCGCAACGATACTACCAAACGAAGTCTATTTTAATGAAGACTCTAATGTTCCTAAATTTTATAGACTTTCCCAATCTCGACGATTCGCGAGATAATAGCTATTATTCTTTTAAGTTATCCATTATTTGAAGTTAGCCGCCATGGTGAAATTGGTAGACACGCTGCTCTTAGGAAGCAGTGCTCAAGCATCTCGGTTCGAATCCGAGTGGCGGCATTCTCGAAAAAGAATACAATAGATTAGAAAATGGATTCAATTCGAAATTTACAATTTTGTAATGGGACCTTCCCCTTATGCTATTTGCAACTTTAGAACATATACTAACTCATATCTCTTTCTCAACCATTTCTATTGTGATTACGATTCATTTGATAACCTTATTAGTTCGTGAACTTGGGGGATTACGTGATTCGTCAGAAAAAGGAATGATAGTTACTTTTTTCTCTATAACAGGATTCCTAGTTTCTCGTTGGGCTTCTTCGGGACATTTTCCATTAAGTAATTTATATGAGTCATTGATCTTCCTTTCATGGGCTCTGTATATTCTTCATACCATTCCTAAGATACAGAACTCTAAAAATGATTTAAGCACAATAACTACGCCAAGTACTATTTTAACGCAAGGCTTTGCCACATCGGGTCTTTTAACTGAAATGCATCAATCCACAATACTAGTACCTGCTCTACAATCTCAGTGGTTAATGATGCATGTCAGTATGATGTTACTAAGCTATGCAACTCTTTTGTGCGGATCCTTATTATCTGCCGCTATTCTAATCATTAGATTTCGAAATAATTTCCATTTCTTTTCTAAAAAGAAAAAAAATGTTTTAAATAAAACATTTTTCTTTAGTGATTTTTATGCAAAAAGAAGTGCTTTAAAAAGCACCTCTGTTCCTTCATTTCCGAATTATTACAAATATCAATTAACGGAGCGTTTGGATTCTTGGAGTTATCGTGTCATTAGTCTAGGATTTACCCTTTTAACCATAGGTATTCTTTGTGGAGCAGTATGGGCTAATGAGGCGTGGGGATCCTATTGGAATTGGGATCCTAAGGAAACTTGGGCATTTATTACTTGGACCATATTTGCAATTTATTTACATAGTAGAACAAATCAAAATTGGAAGGGTACAAATTCGGCACTTGTAGCTTCGATAGGATTTCTTATAATTTGGATCTGCTATTTTGGTATCAATCTATTAGGAATAGGTTTACATAGTTATGGTTCGTTTACATTAACACCTAAATGATTACATAAAATAAAACCTTCATGAAATGAACCTTTTGACTTTTTTGTTTTATTTGAGAACCCCTTGAACGCCTTCTCAAAGGGTTCTCAAAAATTCAAGATAGACCTAATTAGACTTTTTACTTTTTTCTGCATTAATAGAGCGGACTAGTAAAAAAACCTATTTAGGATAATAATTGGATAAGAGAGCCTCTACTCTGTCAACGGATAGAGAGAGAACTAAATCTGGATAAATACCAATACCTATTACTGGTAAAAAGATACAGATTAAAATAAAGAGTTCTCGTGGTCCAGAATCCACAAAATTTGCGTTTGGAACATTAAATAGCTTGTATCCATAGAACATCTGGCGTAACATAGATAATAAATAAATAGGGGTTAATATCATTCCAATTGCCATTACAAAAGTAATTAGCATTTTTGGCATTAACAAAAATTTAGGACTAGTAATTAGTCCAAAAAAGACTACTAATTCTGCGACAAAACCACTCATTCCTGGTAAGGCAAGAGAAGCCATTGAAAAGCTACTAAACATAGTAAAAATTTTCGGCATTGGGATAGATATTCCCCCCAGTTCTTCGAGATAAACAAGACGCATTCTATCAGAAGCCGTTCCTGCCAAGAAAAAAAGTGTAGCACCAATAAATCCATGGGATAATATTTGTAAAATAGCTCCATTGAGTCCAATGTTGGTTATGGAACCAATTCCTATAATTATGAAACCCATGTGAGATACAGAGGAATAGGCTATTCTTTTTTTGAAATTTCGTTGACCAAGAGAAGTTGAAGCTGCATAGATTATCTGGATCGCTCCTATTATTACCAACCAGGGCGAAAATAGATAATGAGCATGAGGTAACAATTCCATGTTGATACGAATCAATCCATATGCTCCCATCTTTAATAAGATTCCCGCTAAAAGCATACATGTACTATAATGCGCTTCCCCATGGGTATCTGGTAACCACGTATGTAGGGGTATAATCGGCAATTTGACAGCATAAGCAATAAGGAAGCCAAAATATAAAAGTATTTCCAAGGTTGTCGGGTATGATTGATTAATTAATCTTTCCAAATCTAATCCTGGTTCGTTGGAACCATATAAGCCCATACCCAGAACTCCGATTAAGAAAAAAATGGAACCGCCTGCAGTATACAAAATAAACTTTGTAGCTGAATATAGACGCCTCTTCCCCCCCCACATGGATAAAAGTAAGTAAACAGGAATTAATTCTAACTCCCACATGATAAAAAAAAGTAAAAGGTCTCGCGAAGAAAATAATCCTATTTGACCACTATACATTGCGAGCATCAGGAAATAGAATAATCGCGAATTCCGGGTAACTGGCCAAGCTGCTAAAGTAGCTAAAGTAGTGATAAATCCTGTCAATAAAATGGATCCTACTGAAAGTCCATCGATTCCCAATCTCCAGTGGAAATCGAGTATATCTATCCATTTATAATCCTCCTTTAGTTGGATTAAGGGATCCTCCAGTTGGAAATGATAACAGAATGCATAAGTCATTAGAAGGAATTCTAATAAACAAATAGATATAGTATACCACCTAACGATTTTGTTTCCCCTATGAGGTAAAAAGAAAATTAATGAACCTGCAAATATCGGCAAAACAACAAGTATTGTTAACCAAGGAAAATAACTCATGATAAAGTGATAAAGACAAGATACGTTTTGACCAGAAAAGCCCGTGCTCGATTATTTCGAGCACAGGCTTCTTCGGTAAAGAGGAATCAGACGATTCGAATGAAGTTTTTTGTAACGTATCAATCAATAAGATAGAGCCATGCTACGGGTTGTTTCAGGCCCTAAATAAACGCGGACACTTAAAAAATCTGTCGGGCAGGCGGATTCGCATCTCTTACAACCCACACAATCTTCGGTTCTCGGCGCGGAAGCAATTTGCTTGGCTTTACATCCATCCCAGGGTATCATTTCTAATACATCTGTTGGACAAGCTCGTACACATTGAGTGCATCCTATACATGTATCGTAAATTTTTACGGAATGTGACATTGGATCTATAAATTTTTCTTTTCAACATAAAATTTTTCGATCTGGTAAAAATGAAATTAGTACTATCATGAGTCATATGTATTGTAGACACCAGACGAAGCAATGGTTTATCCAAACTTCAAAAATAATAATCTATTTTTTAATCCGTTTGTGAGAAAGCGTGAAAAAAGCCAAGAGACTTGAATTTTGGACTTCAATAATAAGAATTATACGAATTGTACATACGAATTCGAATTAGCCAATAAATTGGCTATCGTCTTTTCAATATAAATTATTGCAATATTCAAATTGCAATATCAATGAATTACAAAAATTCATTTAAGTGAAAAAGAATACTATGCAATAACCTACTTAAAAAAAATGTATATTCTCAAATAATACTAAGAAAATAGTATTGATTTCTATTCATCTTAATATTCAATATTATTATATATGCGCCTTTGTTTAGAGGATTGTATGTCTAATTATTCAATAAATTAGATTGATTGATACGAGTTGATTTCCTATTACGATGGATGGAAGAAAGAATGGATAGTCCAATAGCGGCCTCAGCAGCCGCAAGGGCTATCACAAAAATTGCGAAAATGTCTCCTTTTAATTGGCGACTATCAAATAGATCAGAAAATGTTACGAGATTTAGATTAATTGAATTCAGTATAAGTTCAAGACATATTAGAGCTCTAACCATGTTTCGGCTTGTGATCAATCCATAGATACCAATCGAAAATAAATAGACACTCAAAAAAAGTACATGCTCAAACATCATTAATTAACTCCTTATCAATCTCGATTCATTTCAATATGAGGACAAGAATTGAACCGATTCAATTAATTACAATAGAACAATTACACAACAAAAGAGAAAAAAAAGAAGGTATTTGTTGGCAGTAGATCGGTTTTACTAAATCAAAATTGTGATTCTTTAGTTATTTATTTTAGATTTCCAATTCTTAGAATTTTTACTATTTTTAAGTTTTCTTATTGCCGAGCCATAGTAATTGCACCTATTAAAGAAACTAAAAGAATTATGGAAATGAGTTCAAACGGAAGATAAAAATCGGTTGCTAAATGAATCCCAATTTGTTGAACATTATTTATGAGACCCTGTTCTACTATTTGGTTTGATCTTGTAGTCCAAAGAATTCCATACCATGACGTATCTGGGATAGTAGTCATTAGTGAAAAAACAATAGTTATACAAACTAGTGAAGTGAATCCATCTCCAATAGTCCAATAATTCTTATCTTTAGACCATTCTGAGCCATTTACGAACATTACAGCGAATATGATCAAGACATTTATGGCTCCCACATAAATAAGAAGTTGTGCCACAGCTACAAAGTAGGAATTTAATAAAAAATAGAATAAGGATATACAAACAAGAACTAATCCCAGCGAAAAGGCAGAATAAATGGGGTTGGTAAGTAATACTACTCCTAGACCCCCTAGTAAAAGAACAAATCCCCCAAATAGCATAAGAATCTCATGTATTGGTCCAGGTAAATCCATTATGGATAAAAAGAAATTAATAGTATAAAATTTTTCATGAACTGACTAAAACTAAAGGATTCAAGGAAGGCAAAAGGGATTAGGATATTTTTTTTGTGTATAAGCTGTATAGTTAGAAATTATATCACGAAAATATAGTCTCATTTAAAATACTAAAAAATTTCCAATAAGCAGTAGTTATTCGTTTTTCTTTATAGTTAGTAAAGGATTATTCTTTTTTTATAACAAAAAGAAAAGAAAAAATACGAGTTTAGTAATCAGTAATCGTTCTTGAATTCGAAGATTTATCTTCGTCTATTTTACTTTTAGTCGAATTTCTAATTGTTTGAATTGTGTAATCTTCCATTATGGAGATTGGTAATCGACTTAAAGCAATTTGATTGTAATTCAATTCATGACGATCATAAGTAGAAAGTTCATACTCTTCAGTCATTGATAAACAGCTTGTCGGACAGTACTCAACACAATTGCCACAAAATATACAAACTCCGAAATCAATACTATAATTAAGCAATTGTTTCCTTTTAATATCCTTTTCAAATCTCCAATCTACAACGGGTAGATCTATCGGACATACGCGAACACATACTTCACAAGCAATACATTTATCAAATTCAAAGTGGATTCGCCCCCGGAAACGCTCTGGTGTAATTGATTTTTCGTAAGGGTAGTGAATCGTTATAGGTAAACGATTTGTGTGGGATAAGGTAGTTATGAAACTTTGACCAATGTACCTTGTAGCACGTATTGTTTGTTGACCATAACTCATGAACCCAGTTACCATAGGGAACATATTCATTCTAAATATCTATGAAAAAGATATGTTTCTTTCTCTTGTTTGAGAGAGCTTTTGTGTTGAAAATATTCTTACTGTTATTGTATTATCTTATTTATAGTGAAACAAGTTGGGAAGAGGTTGTTAATAAGAGATTGCCCAGGGAAATAGGTAAAAGAAATTTCCATCCAAGATTTAATAACTGATCCATTCTCATCCTGGGTAAAGTCCATCTTATTGTGATAGAAATGAAGAGAAATAAATAAGCTTTAGTTAATGTAATAAAGATACCCATTGTCATTTCCAAAATTCCAACTGCGTTATTCATTTGGAAAAAATCAAAAAAGGATATATAGGGAATAGATAAATTCCACCCGCCTAAATAGAGAACTGTTACAAATAAAGAGGAAACTAATAAATTGAGGTAAGAAACAAGATAAAATAAACCATATTTTATACCGGAATATTCGGTTTGATAACCTGCTACTAATTCTTCCTCTGCTTCTGGTAAATCAAAGGGTAATCTTTCACATTCTGCCAAAGAAGAAATTAGAAAAACTAGAAAACCTATAGGCTGACGCCAAATATTCCACCCAAAAAAACCATACTTTGACTGTGCTTCAACTATATCAACTGTACTTGAACTGTTAGATAATCATAGTCGACGATAACATCACAGTTCCCACCGCTATTCCAAAACCGTACGTGAAACCTTAGCTTCATACGGCTTCTCTATGATCAGAAAAAAGAGAGGACTGTTTCGTTTCGTTATTAGCCCCCGGAGCGTAGATAGAATTAGGTAAAATAAAATAGATTGGAAAGTCCTAAATTAGACCAAAGTAATTCCGTCTGCTAGAATAAGAAAAAGCGCTTCTGAATTGATCTCATCCTTTATAATATAATAAATTTATTTCTTTGTTCAGTAATAACTTAATCTTGGAATAAAACACTTGTTATAGGAATTAAATTAATAAATGAAAAGATTTGGGTATTAGTTCATAAGGAATTCTCTATGAATATGGATAGAGGAAAGAAATAATTCAAATTTTTTTGTATTGCACTCCACATCTTTTGTCCTACTCTTCTTTCCCTGGGTAGGGGGTATTTAAAAAGAAAAAAAAAAAAGGTAAAGGGTTAATTCGTTCTTTATAGCCATTTCCTTAACAAGTGAATGGGAACATACTCTGGATCGGAATCCGAAGAAAGTACTACTTGATAATTTCCACTAATTTCAAGTCCTTATTATGATTCCTTTTATGGGGAAAAATCTCTAATATCTTAGATTCCCCATTCCTAATCCTTTATGTACTTTAGTGTTCCTAACCCTTCACTAACTTTTGATGGATTCTTCTTATGATTATAAGTTATAGTAATAACTAGGAATATTCTAGTAATGGAATTCCATATCGCGAATCCTTTATTCTTGCCCGCTTCAAGATATGATGACTAATTAAAAAATATCAACCTTGGGATAAAGAGTTTACACTGCTTATGTTTACTTCAACTTTTTTCTTGTACGTAGGAAATGAGATTTTTTCTTTTTACTACAAATTTCTAAGCTGTTTTGTTTCACTCATATAGCTATCTAGTTTAACTTACCAACCCGAATACAGAATAACAAAAGGAAGATAAATAGTTAATGGATTTTATAGGAAAAAGATCCTATTTTAACGAATCACACGTAGAGATATTGCTAGAACACAAAAAGTTAATGGTATTTCATAACTAATGGATTGAGCAGCAGCTCGTAGACCGCCTGAAAAAGAATATTTATTATTTGAGCTATATCCTGCCATAAGAAGACCAATAGGGGCAATACTTGAAATGGCAATCCATAAAAAAACACCAATACTAAGATCGGCTAAAACAAAATGATATCCCAAAGGGATAACTAAAAAACTTAATAAAATTGATATGACTGCTATAGAGGGTCCAATGCTAAATAAAGGAATATCTCCTCGGGATGGTAGGATATCCTCTTTTAAAAGTAGCTTAGTCCCATCTGCTATAGCTTGAAGCAGTCCCAAGGGGCCCGCATATTCAGGACCAATACGTTGTTGTATTGACGCAGATATTTCTCTTTCTAACCACACAATTACGAGTACCTCTATTGTGATTCCCAAAAGGAGGGTCAAAATGGGTAGAATCGATATGAGTCCATAGACTTCTTTTAATAATTCCGATTTCGAAAAAGAATTGATAGTTTCTACTTCTACCCTATCTATTATCATTTCAACGATCAACTTCTCCCATAATGATATCTATACTACCTAATATCGTCATGATATCAGCCAATTTCATTTTTTTAACTAGTTGAGGAAGAATTTGCAAATTAATAAAACCGGGTGGACGAATTTTCCATCTCCAGGGGAAAAGGCTATCATCTCCTACTAGATAAATTCCTAATTCACCTTTGGGGGCTTCCACTCTTACATAAAGCTCTTGCTTTGACAATTCAAAATTGGGTGAAGGTTTTTTACCAAGAAATCTATATTCAAAATCATTCCATTCGGAATTCTTTGCTTTCTTAAAGCGTCGGACTTCTAAATTCTCATAAGGGCCTCCAGGAATTTTTTCTACCGCTTGTTGAATTATTTTAATGGATTCCCTCATTTCACTGACTCGTACTAAATAACGAGCTAACGAATCCCCTTCTTTTTGCCATTGGACTTTCCAATCAAATTGGTTGTAAGATTCATAAGGATCCACTTTACGAAGATCCCATTGTATTCCAGAAGCTCGTAACATCGGTCCCGATAAGCCCCAATTTACTGCTTCTTCTCCACTAATAAAACCTACTCCCTCAACTCGCTCTAAAAAAATGGGATTCTGTGTAATAAGTTGTTGATATTCAACAACTCCGCGTAAAAAATAATCACAGAAATCTAAACATTTATCGATCCATCCATAAGGTAGATCCGCGGCTACTCCTCCGATGCGAAAGTAATTGTGCATCATTCGCATACCTGTAGCAGCTTCAAAAAGATCGTATATTAACTCTCTCTCTCTAAAAATATAGAAAAAAGGGGTCTGTGCGCCGAGATCCGCCATAAAAGGCCCAAGCCATAACAAGTGAGAAGCTATACGGCTCAACTCTAACATAATTACCCTAATATAG